ATCAAATAGAGATAAACACGATGAATAAAACTCTTTGGCATTTAAAATTAACACCTAAATATACTTAACACCAGTTTCTACTAGCATTACTATGTTACGACTTACCTCAATTTGGTTATTCGAGGGTGCCGGGCGATTTGTACGCATTTCATAACTCTATTCAAATTTCCTCTATAGAAAATTTTACTAACAAGTACACCTTCAACTTACTATAAGTATAAATTTCCGTATGTAAAAAACAATGTAACTCAGCTAAACCCTATAGAACCTACACGTCTACCTGAATTCCTATAGATTATAACAAAGACTATTATCTTTAAGTTATATATAGTATATTGCGTTAAAGTTCTTTAACCCCCTAAAGCTTGTCTCAACGGCGGTATGCAAAGAATACTATAGGTGAAAGGATCGAGGATCATCGGATTAATCGCCAAGTTCCCCTAACTGGATTTGAAACACCGCCAACCTCTTTGGATTTTAAGCACGTTTGCTCGTAGTACCCATACATGAAAAGAGAGCTTAAATACTGGGGTACAAATCCCTGTCTCTATTAGCAGCCTTATAAGGTTTTATTTTAAAAACTATCTTATTTACTTTAATTAAAAGAAGGATTATCCCTAATTTTATTTTATAGCTACATTTCACCGTTTCTATTTTAATATATCTGTTTTTTTTACACTATTACTAACATATGAGTAGTATTGGCTGGAGACAAAAAGACTGACCGCGAATGCTGGCACTTTGTTAATCAGCTCTCTTTCCCTATTACTTAGTCTATATTTCTATAATATATTAATATTCCGCACTGGAGTTGAGTCCTTAATACGCGTTCATTTTTAAGTAACTAATAAACAATTTTACCACAAGAAAGCCTATATTTTTTATAAAATACATCAATTAATATCTTTATGCTCGGCGAGCGGTAAAAATAAACTACATAGAACTATTTAAATATTTTAAAACTTCTAAATATTAGTCATTAAAAATTAATGAGGATCAGAAATTTTATACTATTTTAGTAGACCTCTCAATTCTCACTAAAATACCATGTGCAATTAAAGGGATAACCAATATAGTATCATGGGCAGTACATTTTATATAAAATTGACAATTAATTAATTCCCTAAAAAAAGATATGGCCACAAATACACCCTAACAAAAACTCCAATTCAAACAACATCTACAAAATGTCAATATAAAATAGCACATTCTAAACCGACAAAAGAACGACGAAAACAAAAATTATTTAAATAAATTCGCACTAAGCAAATAGATAAAGCACATACTCCTAAAATTACATGAAGACCATGAAAGCCTGTTAGAATAAAAAAGCAACCACCAAAGGTTCTATCTCTAAATGTAACCCTAGATCAAATATATTCTTGGGACTGAAAAAACATAAACACAGCTCCTAAAACAATAGAAAGAACCATCGAAATAATAGCTGTTTTTCATAAATTTAAAAGTTTTTTTCCTTTAAATTTAAGATTTTCCTTCTTTTTCTTTGAAAACCAGCGTATAAAAAATCTTTTTTTTTGTTGGCTTTTATTAGTCAAATTAGATCATTCTCTAAACTTTCTTATTGAAACTACACACTTTTGGCATAAAGTAACGCAAACACCGGAACTTAATAATAACATAGTATTAAGGGCAGGGATTTTTCAAGGGTACATAGGTTGAATTCCTTCTGGAGGTCATCTTCCCAATAACACTTGACTATTTTCTCCTACACCAAAATAAAACCAACTTGCAAAAAACGACAAAAAGAAGAAAACTTCTGATGTAACAAAAAATCCAAACCCTCAACGAAGATTTTTTTTAACCCGACTTGTATAATCCCCTTTATAATTCCCTTCAAAAAGTATATCTCTTCATCACCCAAACAGAGAACCTACCAAAAACACTCAAGAGGAAAATCCAATAAAATATAATAACAAAGAAAAGTTACTCCTATGTATAAAATTAATTAATGTGGAAATAACTCCTAAAACCCCTATCGACACATAAATAGGTCAAGGACTTCATTTTAATAATTGAACTCCAGTTCGTCTCACAGAGAAAGAAACAGAATTGAACTGCTTATAAGATGGGTTAGAAGCCCACTCATGACCCACCTTTCTCCATACCCTAAATATTTTAGGATTTGTATATGTTCTATTCTAAAATTGAGGTTTATACCAATTTTAGAATGCAAATCTAACCTTTTTATTAAAGTACCAATTTTTAAGCCTTTAGAATTATCTTTCTTTAAAGTTGCAATTTAACATTTTTTGTAAACTAAAAGACTTACAGAAAGACTTACAGGGCTAAAGACTAAGCTTACTAAAGTTTACAAGACTTTCATTATATATTTATTAACTATTAACCCCTAAGCTTAACTTCACGTTTCCATTTGATTAACAGTCAAAGATTCTTAATAAACTAAAGCTTACTATATCAACCTTAGTAAAAAACAAAATGAATTATTTCTTCAGAGACCAAAACTCCACGTGCACAAAACACTCTTTTACTCAGACTTTCATATATAATAATCACTTGCTTTAGTGAACTTTCTGTTTGGAAGACAGATATACTTCTTATACTATTATTATATTCTATATAACTCTACTAAAGGGGCAAATCCCATCTTCAAAGCTTAAATTTGATGCATATTTCTGCCACTTCAGAAAGATAAAGCATTATGCTCCTTACGGGCCGAAACCATACACGCTAATTTACGCCATTTATCTTAAACTATTAACTTAAATTTCAAGGTGTGGCATCTACCTCTTTAATACTTGAAATATCATAGTCTTAATAACTTAACACCCTATAAACCAATATATGTATCTCAGGGCACAAGTAATACCATCACAGCCGCTTCAAAGCCGCATTTTATTTAAACTACCAAGACCTAACAATTTCAGGAAAGATAAACTTCTCTTTTTTGGTGTAAACAAAATATACTAAAAATATATATATTATTTCCTAATTAGCTCTTGGTGTTATTTATCCACACATCAGAAAATTAAAAGTTTTCCGCTTTAATTAAGCTACAAAAGCAAAGCTTACTATACTATTTAATTAAGGCTCCTTTATATTTTCCAGCTACCCTAACACAAAAAATTATAACTAAAAATAGTAGAAGACCAAATACCACTATTCCAATAGATCAATCATGTGAAACATACAGAATGCTTTGAAATCAAGTAAGATTGATTTTTCTATTTAAAAATCTTAACCCTATTACTCCTAGTATACAAAATAATACTCTACAACCAGTTATTACTCAACTAGCTTTTAATTCTTCACCCTTTGAGGATTGTCACGGCTTCGTTATTTGTTTTTCAGTATTTATTAGCTTTTTATCATTTTTTCTTAACTCTAAGGGCACTAATGCTACTCTATAAGCAAATACGACTAATACACCACTAACTACACACATAAAGGTTGCAAACCCATAAACCCCTCTATAAAACCTAAAAATTGTTCTTAATACAACTATTACCCCTAAAAGACCAAATCCAAAGAATATAGGATGATTGTATCGACTTAAAACGTGTATAAAACCTAAAAAAGAGAAACAAAACAGGAACTCTAAAATAATGAGAGAGAGAACAAACTCTATACTCAGGGTATGAACCTAATAACTTTTTTAGTTTACTCTCACAAAACAAAAGCCAACAGGCAACTTAAGACTGACAATCTTACATTTATTAAACTATTTTGTTAATAAAACTCGTAGAGAAAAGTATTAAAACTTTATATTCTGGGCATGAGCCAGAAAACTTTATTAGTTTATCTCTACTTAAAGAAGGGTATATTACACCATAATTAAGGTTACAACTTAACACTTCTACAGCCGCTTCTTTAGTAAAAGGATTCTGAGCGAATCGAACACTCCAAAATTAGGTTCAAGCTAATTTTTACCCAATAAAGAATCCCTTAGAAATAATTCATCTTCAGTGTGAAAAACTGATGTGTTTTATACACCATAAGAAAATTAATCAGCTAAACTAACTATCTTTTCTGCCACAAAGAAACATTTTTATAAACTAGATTAATAGTTTAGACAAAGAAAAAGTCCATAAAAAATCTACCAGGTAACAAGAAAAAACAAGTAAATACCATAGAAGAAATATAACGAGGTCTAAGATTAATTATCCCTTTTCTAAGGTTAGAAATATTTCCATGATTTACCAATCTAAAAAGAACCAAACAATAACACCCTGCAAAAAAACACATTATTCCACCAGGTACACTTAAAAAACTTTCTATCCACACTAGGCTTCCTAAACAAAAAACCTCTCTAAAAAAATTAAGAGACGGAGGAACCCCTATATTAATTACACTAAATAAGAATCAGAACGTAGAAAATAGAGGAAAGGTTCGTAATATTCCCTTAGTCAAAAGAATATTACGAGACCTGCAAATATCATACGAACTAGCGGCTAATGAAAACAAAACTGGAGAACATAAACCATGTGCAAACATTATACATACAAACCCTATTTTCCCAATCCTAAAAAAGGTAAGAAACCCAGCGAATCCTATTGCTATATGACCAATAGATGAGTAGGCAATAAGGGACTTTAAATCCCTCTGACATAAACAAATTACACTTCTTAATACCCCACCTCATAAGGCTGCCACCAAAACAAATTGAATAATTCTTCTTATTGCAATTTCAACAAACCAACTAAATCGGATAACCCCATAGCCCCCAAATTTTAATAAAATTCCAGCTAAAAGTATAGAACCTCTTAAAGGGGCTTCTACATGGGCTTTTGGAAGCCAACCGTGAACTCCGTATATAGGTAACTTAACAATAAACCCTAAAGATATGGCTAATCAGGGTCAACCTAAATCCTCACGTCAAAAGCTACCAACTATCTTTCTTAAAAGTATAGAATCAGAACCCACACTACTTCAAAACCACAGTAGGCCCATAAATAGGGGAAGAGAGGATCTTACAGTATATATAATTATATAAACCCCAGCTTGTAATCGCTCTGGGCGATAACCTCATTTTAAAATGAGGAAAAATGTTGGAATAAGAGATAGTTCAAAGAAAAAATAGAAATCTATCCATCTACAAGATAAGAAAAATAATGTTCTTCTGATACAAACTAAACCCACTATTTCTATAATATTAAAACCCCCAATATAATTTATTTCTTTCTCCTTTATATCTTTACAACTTCTTACGATTCTTACTATTGTAACTAAAATCGATAGAACTACTATTAAGAACCTTATTTCATCCATCCCTACTCACTCACTCATTAAACAAAATTGAAAACTAGGGAGAAAAAGTACTAATAAAATTAAATTTAATCTACACACTAATACCACTAATCCAATATTATTAAGACCAAACCCTCACACGGTAAAAACTAATCATAGACTTATAACTAAACCCATTCTTATCTAAATCTATAAGGCCGCTTTCTTGTCCATCATAAGCTACACAGGATTAACACATATATTCTTCACAAACCAAAAAAAACTAACAAACAAAAAATAGGAGCAAATTGTGCCATTAATAATTATATTACCAATATTTTATTATATTTTTAAGTAAACCTCTAGCTTTATACCAACTTATTCTTTCTTCTTTTACTATATTTTTCTAAGTTTACATTAACTTCTTTCTTTCTTTCTTTTACTATATTTTTCTAAGTTTACATTAACTTCTTTCTTTCTTTCTTTTACTATATTTTTCTAATTTTACATTAACTTTTAACCATAATATACTAATGTTTATTAATGTTCAAAAAAGTTCATAAAAAACATCTTAATGACACCTTTTTGCACAAAATTTTAACATAATGATCAAAAATGATTAAAATTGATGTATTTTTTTAGAAAAATATGAAAATCACCTTTAAAAGGTTTTTCTTAAAGGATTTATAGCCTAAAAAGTAAATTTTTAAATTTTTCAATTTTTTTTTTTCTGAAGAGGAAAAAAATTTTCATTTTTTTTCACTAAGAGCCCCTGAAATTTTGAAGTGTGTATATCAAAATTCCAGGGGCTCTTAGATCAAAATTCTTCGGACGGAAGGTTACAACATCCATCCGAATAATTTATGAAGCACCGTCAAGCCGAGTTAACGATTTTCATTTGCCTAAGAGAAGACAAAGGGATTTATAATAACATCAAGGGCACACGGAACGGGGGGACTCAAGGGGTTAGGAGTGCCCGCGCCCCCCTCCGATGCATGATCGGGCCTCCGCCCGGAGGGAATTAAAATCCCTGCTCCCTCGCTTGGGAACATAGGTTTAAGTTGAACTCGACTCGACTCTTAGTCGAATTGACCTTAAATTAATATAACTTCTAACCTAGCATTTTTACTTTTTTTTTTTTTTTTTTTTAATAAAAAATTTTAAAAATCTTATTGCTAGATTTTTATAAAATTTTTTATTTAATAAAATTTTAACTAGAAGTCTAGTCGACAAAAAAAGGAGTTGTTTTGTAGACCCCCCCCTTTCCCCCCCCACGGCAGGTGGAAATAAATTTTAGCAGATAACACTCTATTCAATTTCCATTAGCACTGAATGCGGCCAGCTCGCACATTGCTCCCGTTACAGCAGGGCAATTTAGAAGGATAGGATTCACTGTCAATCGGTTAGATTGAATACCATAAGATTGATTCAAAGTTTTATTTGGGTTTTTAACTAATAAAACTTTAAATGTCTTAACTTTCCCACCACCATAGTAGTTATTCACAAACTAGTCCCCCCCGGCCTAGTCTGCACTTGCAACCCTTTATTCCAACTCACTGTAAAAGCTAGATATATTATGATTACACCTTTTCTCCCTATCTTCATTGATTAAAGACTATGGATTCTGTATATGGAAACTTCTTCTAAATCGGCACTTATCGACCCACTATGCTTTACCTTCCTCCGCGGGCATCCAGCAGGTCTTGGGACTTAAAAAGAAAGAGCTAATGTTCCTGTGGGTATTAGATCACTTTCTCCAAACTTTTCTGACTAGAAATTAGAAGCTACTGCTTACATATTTCCGTATAGGAAAAGCCGGTCCCCGTGTTGAAATAAACCCTTATAAAGCATTTTATAAGGGGAAACTCTTGAATTACTATCTTCATCCAATTTCAACCACTTTCGAGTTTTCAGATTAATTCAAAAGGAATCTATATTATTCCTATTTGAAAGTATTTACGGACATTATTAAGGAATTTATCTTTTTAGTAATTATATTACCAATATTTTATTATATTTTTAGGTAAACCTATACAAATAGTAAGATAAGAAAACATAAACAATAAAACAGGACAAGTCCAATATAACTAAAGTTTATCAACCAAATATTATTTCTCATTGTTAATATTATTTTCTTTAACCCATTTTGTCAAATAAAACCACGAATTCAACCTATTTCAACTTTACTATTAAACTTTGACACAGCTACTAAAAATTTTCTTCTTATGATATTACCTGATAAAGGTTTTAGGAATCATATATAGTTAAGAAAATTATTAATAAAAATTTTATAATTTTCGCCACATATTATTACTATTCATAGAATTATATTAACTACCAGCAATCTAGTTATTATTAGTATACTGTAGAAAATTTTTCCATCTATTATATTGAAACTTCAGAACCCTGAGTAGAGCTTTTGCAACATAACCCTAGTAAAAATAGCTCCTCCGGCTATAAAAACTAAGGAAGCACAATAGAAAGCCCTTTCTATTTTATAATGTCTTAAGGGGCAACTACATCTTTCTTGAATTATTAAAGTTATTATTCGAATAGAGTAAAAGGCAGTTAGTCTTAAACATAGGAACCCTAACACCACTGATACCCCTCTTCAATTTTTCATTAAATAACTTCTTACAATTATTTCTTTAGAGTAAAACCCTGAAAAAAAAGGAACCCCTATTAATGAGAGATTGCTAAATACAAGTAATCTTCTAGTTAAAGGCAACTTTAGTCAGATTCCCCCTAAAAATCGGGCATCCTGATTTCCACCCCTATAAAAAATAACACCTCCTACACACATAAATATTAAAGCTTTAAAGAAAGCATGAACGAGAAGGTGGAAAAAAGCAACACTTCTACAACCTATTCTAATACAAAATATTATTATACCCACCTGTCTTAGAGTTGAAAGAGCTACTACCTTTTTTATATCAATTTCTACCATTCTCCTTCTACCAGATAGTAAAATAGTAATTAAAGAAAAAACTATTAAAACCCTTTTTTCTAGTTCCCCCACAAATCTGCTAAAACGAATTAATACGTAAACCCCTGCAGTTACTAGGGTAGATGAATGAACCAAAGTAGAAACAGGAGTTGGAGCAGCTATAGCTTCAGGTAATCAGGCTGAAAATGGAACCTGAGCTCTCTTAGTTATTCTTCCTAGTAAAATTAATATTCCTAGAACTCTTGTAGAAAAAATAAATCCACTGAAAGGCCTATACCTTAGATAACTTCTAAACACACAAATCACTAAAATAAAGAAAACATCCCCCACACGATTTCTAATAGCAGTAATCATTCCAGCCGATAAAGACTCTCTATTTATATAATATACTACAAGTAAAAAAGATACTACTCCTAAGCCATCTCATCCTACTATCAATCCTAAATACCCTGGGAATATTACTAGCACAGCCATTGATAAAACAAATGCTTGAAGAATATATCTAAAGCGTTTCAAAAAACACTCATGTGCTATATAGAAACCCCTAAATAAGCTAACACAGCCTGAAATAAAAAACACCCTTATCAAAAAAAGACATCTTACCCAATCAATTACTATACACAACCCTATCTCTATAATTATTTTTTCTCTAATTTCTCATTCCAATACTAGAACTCTTCCATTTAATAACCCTATTTTAAATATTAATAATATTAATATTACACATACTAAATAGTAAACGATTGTTATTTTGCTAATAAAAGTTATCACATATTCTTTCATGTAAAAAACACACTTTATCTATCTTTTTCTCAGTCTAAAGTACCCTCATTTAATTCGTGTACAAGCCCCGCTACTAAGATTAAAAGAAATCTCAATACCCAAATCTTTGTAAAAACTGATATTCTTAAATAACACCTAAAAATTCTGATTATATATGGAAATAATAAAATTATTTCTAGGTCAAATACAAGAAATAATAATGCTAATAAAAAAAACCGAAGAGAAAACGGTATACGACTACTTCTTAACGGGTCAAACCCACATTCAAACCTTACCATTTTATCACTTTCGTAGCGACCTTTTTGACTTACAATTCTAGCCATAATTATAAAAAAAATTCTAAGAAAGAACACAAACGCCGCAGCCCCCAATACAGAGTAAATAGAACTTAATATATATTGTCCCTCAAAATTTCACACTCAGTTTAAATAACTACTCAGGCTTAACCGCCGCCTCTCTTAAATATGTAACCACCAAACCATAGAAAACCCTAGTCTGAAGACATAGGATACAAAACTCTGCCATTCTGAGACCAAAAGCCACTAAACCACAGATTACCCCTAACAAAATTGGTTTCCTAAGAATTGTTAATTGATAACTAAATGGGAATAATAATATTACTACAACCAAGGAAACTATTTTTAACACTAAATTTCCTACAATTACATTTAGTCTTAATCGGGCCGCTAATGTAACAGGCCGAATTAAGATCCTGATAAACTCAGACCCAATTACGAAAAATCTAACTACAAAAGAGTTTCCTTCATAAATACTTTTAATTAATAGTAATCGAAGATTAGGATTAAAATTTACACTAAACCTCATAAACCAAAACGGAAGTGACAATCTTCTTCTAATTACAACATGAGCTCCCAATGAAAACCTATAAGGTAAAAACCCTAAAATACAAATTCTTAATAGTAAAAAAAACAAGCTTACTATTAGATGGGGAGTTCCAGATCAAATCTTAGAAGTTTCAGGTATTCCTCCAACCAATACATCACTAATTAGCAAAACTATTGTCTCCACACTGTTTAACTGATAAAAATACACTAAAGAACAACACACAAACGTACTAAGTAATAAGCCCCCATGTCAAGGACTTACACATCCTAATACTCCCCTTGTTCCTAATGCATAATCAAAAAATCTAAACAAATCCCTTATCATTATTTATATTTTTCATAACTAATAATTATAACCTAATCTCATCAGGTAGTAAAATAATTATTTTATACTTGGATCCTTTCGTACAATAAATATATTTTTCAAAGATAGAAACCAACCTAGCTCACGCCGGTTTTAACTCAGATCATGTAAAAATTTAAAGGACGAACAGTCCCACTTTTTTTAGCTGCTGCACCAAACAGTAATTCTAATCCAACATCGAGGTCGCAAACTTTCTCCTCAATAAGATCTCTCAAAGAAAATAACGCTGTTATCCCTGCGGTAACTTATACCAGTTTTCTCTAAAAAAGGATCTCCGCTTTAGTGAGCTTATTTTATGAAGCCCAGTTTTCCCCAACTAACATTTACTTAGACTCATTAATAGATTTAAGCTAATCAAGCTCGACAGGGTCTTCTCGTCTTTTGTATAATTTTTAGCCTTTTCACTAAAAAGGAAACTTCACTAAACTTTTAAGAGACAACCAATCCGCGACAAACCTTTCATACCATTCTCCAATTAAAAGACAAATTATCGCGCTACCTTAGTACAGCTCTCGCTGCAGCCGTTTAATATTTCTCACTGGGCAGGCCCGACTTCTTATTCTTAAAACCAAAAAGCCATGTTTTTGTTAAACAGGCACAGACTCTTTTTGTCGAGTTCCTTTTAAAAGTGTAATTTTTTATAAATTTTACTATAAATAATTTCCAGATATTCACCTAACTTTACTATTTCAACTACTCATTTTATACTTATAATTTAATATTAAGTTCTTATTAATTAAGAGATAACTCTCACATTTAATTTATTGTTTATTTTATTATTAACCTTTTATAAGATGAGAAATATAAACTCTACTTTTTCTTTTTTTTTTAGTTTTTACTTCAGAGCTTATCCCCTGAAGTCTCAATAATAACCAACCTTAAATAATATTTAAGTTAAATTACCTCTATACTCTAATATATTTTTCTCTTAACCAGCTATCAACTTTATCGAAAGGCATATAACCCCTACTTATTCCTTTTTAAATTTTTTGAAACAAACGTTATAGAGTAAGTAGCTCCAAAATTTTCGGGATTCTAAAACCATATTTTATCTTTATAAATTATGATACAAAAAAAACTATAGTTAAAAAATTTTATATTTTCCTTTTAATTTCTTTTCATAGACAATAACCTTTTTCTTCTCAGTACTTTTTATAACAATTTTTTTAAAGACTATTATTCTTCAAAATCAGTTATGACAGATTTTTTTATTTTACTATATTATAATTATTCTAAACGTTATATTTATGAATATGTATATATATATATTCTAAGCTTGAACTTTGTAAACAAGTTCAAATTAAGTTATTTTAAAAAACCTTAATAGGCCTATAATGAAATTCTATCACAGTAAAGTACTAATTTTCGAATTCGCCTTCAGAAATGTAAATATTTCCAATTTATTAGCTTTATGATAATAAATGTTTCTCTCAAAATAAAATCAACTTAATGGGAAAATAATAAAAAAAAAAAAATAAAAAAACCTGGCGCATATCCCAACTGTAATATAAGGCTCTTCTACTGGGCATGTTCCAAGAAAAGTTAATAAAATAAAATTCCCTACAAAAAAATGAAAAATTATCTGACTTAGTAAATTATGTTGAATACTTTTAAACACTGATTTTGGATAAAATGGTAAGAAAAATAAAATTAAAATAGATCTTACTAATGCCACAATTCCGCCTGTTTTTCTTGGAATTCTACGGAGAATAGAGTATGCAAATAAAAAATACCATTCAGGTTGGATATGAAGTGGTGTTTTTAAAGTGTCTGCTGGACAAAAATTAACAGGGTCTAGAAAAAAATCCGGGTTCAAACAGATAAAAATACCAAAAATAGTTAATGTTAAAGCAAATCCTACTAAATCTTTTACTGAGTAGTATGAATGAAAAGAAATTATATACCCTTTTCTATCTACTCCAAGGGGGTTTCTAGTTCCAGATTCATGAATTAAGATAATATGAATAAGAGCTAACCCTGCTAACAAAAACGGGAAACTAAAATGAAAAGTATAAAACCGTTTTAGAGTAGCATCACCAACACAAATCCCACCTCAAACCCATTGCACTAGGGATTCGCCCACATATGGAATAGCAGTAAGTAAATTAGTAATCACAGTTGCACCTCAAAAAGATATTTGACCTCACGGAAGAACATAACCAGTAAAAGCAATTCCTATTAAAACACATAATAAAATCACTCCTATTCACCAGGCTCCTCGAGAAAAAAAAGATAGATAAAATAACCCACGACTCATATGAAGATATACTATAACAAAAAATAACGAAGCACCATTAGCATGACAAGCCCGTAAAAGTCACCCTCCATTTACATCACGTATAATATGAACTACAGAGTTAAAAGCTTCATCTACTCTTGGAGTGTAATGTATAGTTAAAAGAATTCCAGTAGTAATCTGAATCACAAGACAAAGTCCTAGAAGAGAGCCAAAATTCCATATTTTTCTTAAATTAACAGGAACAGGTAAATCATAGAGAACATCACTTGCCTGTGAAACACCTTTTAAATTTTTTCGTTTTATATATTTAATTCAAGCTAGCAAAAAACATCTTCAGTACCCAAAACTAATATTTTAATTAAACTATAGCTTGAAAACTAATTTAATCAATGTGATTTAAATATTAATTTGGGTTTATTAATATTTATTATTCTAAATTAATTTGTTTTAATAATATAATATCTAACGCCTCATTGTAACTTTCTAAATCTAAAACCACAGCAGTAATAGGTATTTCCCTATGACCAGTCCCACATAGCTCATAACAGAACCCATAAAAGAACCCGGGAACCTTAGGTACCACTATTCCTGAATTGATTCGTCCTGGCACAGCATCAATCTTAATACCCAACTCTTGAACTCCTCACCTATGTATTACATCGACAGTAGATACTAACACCTCATTTTTTACACCACAACACAAAAAGCAGGGATTAGTAACTACCCCTCGTCGAAACCCGCCAAACATTCTACTCATTTCATTAGTCAGATCTTCTTCTATTACTATGTAAGAGTCAAATCGCAAACGTACTCTTTTATCTTTAATGAAAGAATAAAATAGTAAACTATAAATTTCCTTTTCATTACTACGTAAAAGATTAATAAAGATATTTATATCAAAAATTTCTTTCCTATTTCCTATATTAGTTCCTGATAAAATCTTAGAAATGTCTATTTCGTTAAATTCATTCTTCTCATAAAGCTGATTCTCTACAGTTATTTTATATTCAAAAGTAATAAAAATAATAAAAAAATCTATAATAAATTTCACAATCGATAAACCAATAAATTTAATATATATGTTAATAATACTTTCACCGTCAATTAAACCAACATGATAGCTAGATAATAGTTTTTCATAAAACTTAGACAGATACTTTACTTCTTCCTTAAATCGTAAACCCTGAACAATAAACGAAACAAGGTTAGTTATAAATTGATGGCTATGTTTATGAATTTCTTCAGATAAAGATAGATTACAAACACTTTCCTCAGGGTTTCCTGAACTTTCCTCAGGAAATCCTAAACTATCCTCAGGGAATTCTGAACTTTCCTCAGGTAATTCTGAAAAAACATCTTTTCATTGATCACTCACTTCTATAATAATTTTTTCTGCAGACTCTATTCTTTTTTTACTAATTCTACTTCTCTTTCTAATTTCATAAACATACTCTCAATACCATTGATGACCTACAGCCCTAAATGAAAATATAGGTACTCCACCTAAGTTTATTGTATATAAATTAATTAGTGAAATAAACCCAATAAAAAATAAAAAAAACGCAGGGCTTACAGTTCAAATAACTTCCAATCACTCGTCTTTTTTTTTACCTAAATCGAGCTGTCCTTTTGAAAAAAAAAAAGAAAAAATTGATATTATTGTAAACCATCCTACAACAATCAATACAAACACTACAACAACTATAACCAAATCATGGTAACAGAAAAGCCGCTCGGCATTATTAGTTACCGGATCAGGGAATCCAAATTGACTTCAACTTATCATTATTCTTAGGTTAAAACATTAACTTTAGTAGGTGCCGAGGAAGGTTCCCATATTTTATCTCATCAAGATAGCCCAATTTGTCTGGCACAACACCTAAAAAGAAAGAAATCTAAAAGAATGGATTTTTTTTTCTCCTGAAATTCGACTAGAATTAACGAATAAAGCCAATCCTATTACTGAGCCCCTTACATCTAAACATAAAATCATAATACAGCTATAGGCAACTATTGAATTAATTCTAATTATACCTCTGTAAAGAGATAATATAAATAACGCCAATATTAAAAATTCAAAAATTAACAAGATATTTAAAAAAGTTTTTTCTTGTCAAAAAACGCATAAAATAGAAAAAAAACAAACACCTATCAACACTAAAGTCTTAACAATAAAAAAAAACAAAATCCTCTCACTATGTTAACCAAAAAACTAATAGTCATTAAAAGAGAAAAATTAGTATTGTTTTTCTTAAAAAAAAATGATAATCTTTTCCCCCAACTAATAACTATTGCTAAAATAACCCTCAAGTAAAAAAACAACCTCACACACGATGAAATTACACAGATCCCTCTCCCAAGTGGTATTCTATTTCAACACCCTAACAATAGAGAAACTTTTATGATAATCCCACTAAAAGGTGGTAACCCAGCGAGGGAAAAAAAGTACATGCAAACCCATCATAGGTTATCTCTTTGAGAAGACACTTTTTCTTTTATTAAGTCAATAAACCTATAAACATTCAAATTTCATAATCTTATAATTAAAAACCCTCTGATACACATATAAGCTAACACATATACCCACAAATAATACTCTTGACAACAACAAAGTAAGATTATAGGACCTAAATTCTGAATAGATGAAAACCCTAAAAGAGTTCGATAGTTTAATACATTTAAGCCTCCAAGACACCCGACTAAAGAAGTAAAACAACATAAAAACTCCACTCGCCTTAAGTCCTTAAATAAAAACAAGTAATTCCTTAACACCCATAATGGAACTAACTTTTGTAGGATAAGAATAACACCACATCCGGATCAGGATAAGCGATTAACTACAGGAGAGACCCAAAAGTGAAAAGGGAAAACACCTAATTTTATAAATATTCCAATTAAAATTAGTATTTGATTAATAGCAGCTTCTAAGTTATTAACACATAATAAAAACCCTATCCCACAAACACAAGACCCAAGTACTTGAATAATAAAATACTTTATTATTCTTTCTGATTCTTCAACACTGCTGCCAGATGAAAAACAAATAACTGATAAGAACCTAAGCTCTATTCCAACCCAAATCCCCAAGAGGTTTACTCTAAAGAACCTTAAAAAAATTCCTAAAACTCTAAAAATCAACCTAGATACTATAGACAAATTTACCAACATTCCTAACATTGTAAAAATTTTATTTTAATATATTAACAAATTAAGTCAAAATCTCCAAACAACCTGATAAATAAAATCAAAAAACAAATTCTAAGGGGAAGTAAAACCTTTCAACACAATATTATAAGTAAGTCATACCGGAAGCGGGGAACTACACCTCGTACTCACACTATAAAATAACTTAATAAGACTGTATACAAACAAAATATAATTCTACCTAAAATTTGCTTTTCTAATAAAAAAGAAAAAAATAAAATACAAGTAATTATTCTTATAAATACTATATTTCTATACTCTGCCAATGCTAATAAAGCAAATCCCACACCTCCAAACTCTACCATATAACCTGCTACTAACTCAGACTCACCTTCTACAAAATCAAAAGGCGCACGATTCGTTTCTGCCAAAATACAAATAATTCATAATACTAAAATTTCCTGACCTAAAAACACCGAAGGAAATCTTAAAAATCGACAATCAATTAGTCTATAAGAACCTACTAAAACTAAAGGACAAAATAAACAAGTTCTCAAGAAAACCTCATATGAAATTCTTTGTGCAATTGCACGTATAGCCCCTAGAAATCCATAACGGGAGTCACAAGATCACCCAACTATAAAAACCCCATAAACCCTAAATGAAGAAATACATACAAATAATAATAATCCCAATCTAATTTCTAAAGGCCTACACAAGCAAGGAAACAATACTCATAGAAGATAAGCACAAATAAAGCAAACCATAGGCCCCAAAATATATAAAAACTTAATAGAAGAATAAGGAAAAATAATTTCTTTAGTAAACAACTTAACTCCATCAGCAATTGGTTGAATGATTCCCTTTAATCCAACCTTGTTAGGTCCTTGACGAAGTTGAAGTATTCCTAAACCCTTACGTTCAGTAACAATATAAAAAGCCACTCTAACTAATATTAAAACTATAACTAACACTACCCTCATTATTGAAGGGGAACTCCCATAATTGAATCCTAAATTCAACACATTTTTCTGACACTTCAACAATAACTAGTACACCCTAAATATCTAAGAAACTTTAGTTTTTGATTTTTTTCGACTTAAAATAAGATTAATCCGCCGAAATTCTTTTTCTAACTCAAATAATATTCCATAAGGATTTTGAGAAGCATTATGTATAGGTCGGGGAAATCCTTTTGCTACCCATTCAGCTTCAGCAACACCTGTTATAGGAAAAATTAAACATCGTTTTCTAATTATTCTTTCCCATAAAATAAATAAAAATAATTGAAGACTAACTAATGAAGCAATAGATCCTCACCTAGACATTATATTTAATCTATGCATTCTATCTGGATAATCTTGATATCGGCGAGGTATACCACCTATTCCTAAAAAATGTTGGGGGAAAAATGTTCTATTTACCCCAATAAACATTCTAATAAATTGCCTTTTCCTTCATATAGGGTTTATACCAATTCCTGTAAACAAAGGAAATCAATAATGAAACCCAGCAAATATAGCAAAAATTGCACCTATCCTCAATACATAATGAAAATGGGCCACAACATAGTATGTGTCATGTAAAACAATATCAAGAGAAGCACTAGCTAACACAATTCCAGTTAGTCCTCCTAAAGTAAAAAGGAAAAGAAATCCACCTGCTCAATATATTATTGGTCAATCTTTTACTATCCCACCTCTTATAGTTGCAATTCAACTAAATACCTTTACACCAGTCGGAATAGCAATAATAAAAGTTACAGTTCTGAAGTAAGCACGGCTATCCACATTTATTCCAATAGTGAATATATGATGTCCCCACACAATAAAGCCTAAAATTCCAATAGATATAACCGCATGAATTATTGGAACTTTTCCAAATAATTCTAACTTAGAAGCTCCCACCTTTACAACATGAGAAATTATTCCAAATGCCGGTAAAATTAAAATGTAAACTTCAGGGTGACCAAAAAACCAAAACAAATGAACAAACAAGACAGGATCCCCTAATCCTATAGGATCAAAAAATCTTGTATTGAAATTTCGATCTGTTAATAATATAGTTAAAGCTCCGGCTAATACAGGTATTGCTAAAATTAATAGAAATGAAGTCACAGCAACGCACCAAACAAATATTCTGGTCCGAAGAAGGTTTATAACTCCTGTTCGTATAGTTAAACTCGTAGTTAAAAAATTAATAGATGCTATAATTGAAGAAGCCCCACCCACGTGAAGTGACAAGATAACATAATCCATAGCGCATCCGGGATGCCCTAAACCACTTGATAAAGGTGGATAGATAGTTCATCCCGTTCCTGCCCCATTATCTACATAAGTAGAACCTAACAAGAAAAGCATAGATACAGGAAGGAATCAGAATCTAGCATTATTTATTCGAGGTATTACTATATCTGGAATAGAAAGTATTAAAGGAACCAACCAGTTTCCAAATCCACCAATTATTATAGGTATTACAAGAAAAAAAATTATGACCAGACCATGGGCAGTAACAACTAAATTATATAAATGCCCATCTATTAACACTTTCCCGGGTATAGATAACTCCATTCGAATGATTACTCTAAACCCTGTTCCTATTAACCCTGCTCAAAATGAAAAAATAAAATATAAGGTTCCAATATCTTTATGGTTAGTTCTAAATAATCAACGTTCACACCATTTTTTAAAAGATTTTGCTTTCAT